AAGGAAGGCGCACAAAGTAACTAATAAAAGATTAACCTCATTATTAGAAATCAAGTTATTGAATATTTCAAACAAATCCCGAAATTCCAAACTACCTGTTATCCAATAAAGACCCAAAATTCCCAATAATAAACAGAAATCCCCTACCCGATTAGTTACAAACGCTTTTTGACAAGCATTTGCCGCAATAGGACGTGTGAACCAAAAACCTATTAATAGATAAGAACACATTCCAACCAATTCCCAAAAAATATAAATTTGTATCAAATTAGAACTAGTAACCAATCCCAACATTGAAGTATTAAAAAAACTCATATAAGCAAAAAATCTCAAATATCCTTCATCATGAGACATATAATTGTCACTATAAATAAGAACCAGAATTCCAACAGTAGTAATCAATATTAACATAATAGAAGTAAGTGAATCGATCAAGTAGCCAAACTCTAAAGAAAGATCATTATTTATAGTCCAAGACCATACATATTGATAGATAGAACTGTTATTGATTTGATGAATAGACAGATTTACCGAAAAAATCATAACCATACTTAATAATAAAACACTAGAAAAAGCCCACATACGGCGAATATTTTTTGTTGCCGCGGGAAAAAGGAAAAGTCCCACTCCTATTAAGATAGGAACTGGAAGTGGAATGAAGGGTATGATCCATGAAAATTGATGTGTATATTCCATAAAAAAAAAAAAAAGAAAAAATGGATTCTTAATGAGTTTTGTTTCTTATTTGCCAATTTGATCTCTTTTGAAAGGGTTCAGTTAATAAAAAAATGAAAATTAAGATAAAAAATAGAATTATCCACTGTTCGTTATTCTTAATTTTTGTCCAATCTTTCCAATAGTTGAAAGTACGAAGTGAAAATGGGTCAAATGATATGACCAAATTACTAGTGAAAAATCTACTTTTTTTTTATTATTTTTTTATTATTTTAAATGAATTTAATAATATTAAGAAATTAATATTTTTATTATTATACAAAAATTTAGATCCAGAGAGTGGGGATAAATAATTACACCAAAACTAAAAATATTACTTTATTTTGTTTTGGCACTAATTTATTATTTTCCATTTCAAGAAAAAGACATATATCTTTGGAAAAAGTTTGTAAAAAAGGTTATGATATTAAACAGTTTACTAAAAAAGGAATTAAGATAGATTATTTTTAAAAATCATCTATCTTTTTAACGACCAAGTAAGCGGGATAAAGATAAGGGTTGGGTTCTAAAACTTTTTGATGGATTTTATTCCATGTATAAATCCAAAAACTAGAACGATATATAATATATAAAAAAATATATAATATTAATATAAAAGGATAGTCTTATAAAAGGATAGTCTTTTTGTAAGAATTACATAAATAAACGATTATTAGGAAAAAAAAAGACTATGTTATTTTTACAAATCCACATTCCTTATGAAAAGGAGTAGAATAGTATAATTTAGAAAAACAAATAGATAAGAAAGATATATGTCTAATCTAATTAAAGAACAATTCATTTTGAACAATAGATGTCTTTCACATCCAACTATAGCAATAAACAAACTAGTCTAATTTTGAAATGGCAGTTCCAAAAAAGCGCACTTCTATATCAAAAAAAAGGATTCGGAAAACAATTTGGAAAAAGAAGGGATATTGGGTAGCATTGAAAGCTTTTTCGTTAGCGAAATCTCTTTCTACGGGGAACTCAAAAAGTTTTTTTGTGCAACAAATACAAACATTGGAATAATCTGAATTAGCTGGACTCAAAGAATAGTCTAATTTCAAAAAAGAGCTTCGTATATATATATTAAAATCTTTTGAAGATTATTGGTTTTTTGGTCTTTTATATTATATATTAATTTAATTATATTCATTTTGATTTTTTGTTTGTATAAAGATTTCTATAAGATATAGAAACTAAAAAAAAAACTATCCAAAAAAATAAAAATGAGAGAAGATTAAGATATAAGTAAAAATTTATATTTGTTAATGTTTTGAATTGTTCAATAGAAAATTGACCTCATTTTTGTTTTGGAATTGGCTTTTTTTAATTAGAATTCTTTAATGTTTCGGTTTCTGAAATAAATGCAAGATTTCTTTCCAAAATTGGATATTTCGGAAAGAAATCTTGCATTTGAATCGACTCTTTCAATCTCGACGATTGACTAAAAATAGTTTATTATGATTTCGAGCAAGCCGCTATGGTGAAATCGGTAGACACGCTGCTCTTAGGAAGCAGTGCTAGAGCATCTCGGTTCGAGTCCGAGTGGCGGCATGGCATCTTATTTTCTAAAAGAGTAAGTCCTATAATGAATTCAATTCCCGATTTCCGTTCATATAATTAGGAGATCTTTTTTTTATATGATATTTTCAACTTTAGAGCATATATTAACTCATATATCGTTTTCGGTCGTATCCATTTTAATTGCAATTCGTTTGCTAACCCTATTAGTCAATGAAATCGTAGTACTATATGATTCGTCCGAAAAAGGCATGATAGT